ATGAACACATACAAAAACCTTAAAAGATATCTAAGACGATGACTATTCTCCACCAAACACAAGGATATAGGAACCCTATATCTAATATTTGGAGCATGAGCCGGAACAGTTGGAACAGCTATGAGAAAAATAATCCGAGTAGAACTCTCCCAACCCGGATCACTAATACAAGACGACCAACTATACAAAGTAATGGTAACAGCCCACGCCTTCATAATGATATTCTTCATGGTAATGCCAATAATGATTGGAGGATTTGGTAAATGATTAGTACCTCTAATGTTAGGAGCCCCCGACATGGCCTTTCCACGAATGAAAAAAATGAGATTCTGACTAATTCCCCCCTCCTTTCTACTCCTAATAGCCTCAGCAGGAAAAGAAAGGGGTGTAGGAACAGGATGAACTGTCTACCCTCCCCTCTCAGGTCCAGTAGCACACGCAGGAGGATGCGTAGACCTAGCCATATTCTCCTTACACTTAGCAGGTGCCTCCTCAATAATGGCCTCCATCAACTTTATAACCACCATAATAAAAATGCGATCACCAGGAATGACAATGGACCGAATCCCTTTATTTGTCTGATCAATATTAATTACAACCATCCTACTCCTCCTATCCCTCCCTGTACTAGCAGGAGCCATAACAATGTTACTAACAGACCGAAAAATAAAAACCACATTTTTCGACCCAACAGGAGGAGGAGACCCTATCCTATTTCAACACTTATTCTGATTCTTTGGACACCCCGAAGTATATATTCTCATACTTCCAGGTTTCGGAATAATTTCCCACATAGTAACCAACCGAACAGGAAAGCAACAACCATTTGGTTATCTAGGAATGATGTACGCAATGATAGCAATAGGAATTCTAGGCTTCATAGTATGAGCCCACCACATGTTCACAGTAGGTCTGGACGTAGACACACGAGCCTACTTCACAGCAGCCACCATGATTATAGCCATACCAACAGGGGTAAAGGTCTTCAGATGACTAGCCACCCTACAAGGAATCACATTCCACTTAAATAAAGCCCACCCCTCCCTCCTATGAGCTCTTGGCTTCATTTTTTTATTTACCGTAGGAGGACTAACCGGAATTGTTCTATCAAACTCCTCCCTAAAAGTAGCTCTACACGACACCTACTACGTAACAGCTCATTTCCACTACGTACTATCAATGGGAGCAGTATTCGCCATATTTGCAGGATTCAACCACTGATTTTCCTTATTTACCGGAGCTCAACTAGAACAAACCAGAGCAACCGCCCATTTTATCCTAATGTTTATAGGCGTAAAACTAACCTTCTTCCCACAACACTTTTTAGGATTAGCCGGAATGCCACGACGATACTCAGACTATCCTGACGCCTTCTCCTTCTGAAAAACAATATCATCCCTAGGCTCCCTACTATCCTTCATAGGAACCATAGGATTCCTCACAATAGTAGCCTTATCCTTCAAAAAAAAGAAAACAAAAACACACACCAAAGAAATCACCTCCAACCTAGAATGACACTACCCAAACTTCCCACCACAAGAACACACCTTCAAAGAAATGCCCATAGGTAAAAAGACCAACACAAGAAGAATCTTAACTTAAAAGAGCTAGTTTAAAAAAAATAGGTGACTTCGACCCACCAAATCTTAGTAACAAACTAAGGCTCTTTTAAATGAAAATATTTTTACTAATCCTAATAATATCAACCTCCCTATCCCTTATAAGAATAATATACAAAAAGAAGTTCTTCCTCTCCCTCCTCTTAGGACTAGAAAGAATACTTCTAAACTTACTTATATTCAACTTTATAATAACTTTTACCCAAGAAACTACCCCACTAAAAGCCTTCTCAATCTTTATCCTAACCTTATCCGCAATAGAAGCAAGAACCGGAATAGCCATAATAACACTAATAAAACGAAAATTCAAAGAAAGAAAAATATATTCCTTAAAAACCTTAAAGAAATAAAATGTCAACCCCCCTCCAATTAGGATTCCAAGACGCAGCCTCCTACGTAATGGGAGAATTCCACCAATTCCACGACTACACAATGACATTCGTAGTATTTATCACAATATTAATAATCTATGCCCTAAGCCTACTAGCCCTCAAAGCTCCTTTATCCTGAAAGTTCACAGAAAAGCAACAAATAGAGCTCTGATGAACCATTTCTCCCGGCTTTATCCTAATTGCATTAGCCATCCCCTCCATAAAACTACTTTATTACATGGACGAAGGAACTAAACCAAAAGTAACAATAAAGGCCATAGGGCATCAATGATACTGAACTTACGAATTCTGAGACAAAAGCCGAATAGAAATAGACTCATATATGCTCCACCTAGAAGATATAACCCAAAGAGGCCTCCCCCGACTCCTAGAAGTAGACAAACGACTAGCCTTACCCCTAGACACAGACATCCGAATAATAACCGCATCAACAGACGTAATCCATGCCTGATGCGTACCCTCCTTAGGGTTAAAGATGGACGCTGTACCAGGCCGACTAAACCAAATGTTTGTAAAGATAGACCGACCCGGAGTATTCTACGGCCAATGCAGAGAAATATGCGGAGCAAACCACAGATTCATGCCAATAGTAGTAGAAGCAGTCCCAAGAAAAAGCTTCTACTCATGATGCAAAGAAATGGCCAAAACCTAATCTGATTAGCTTATAAAAAGCCTAGGCCTCTTAAACCTAAAGAAAATGAAATAACCATTATCAGATAATGCCACAACTCGACTTTACACTATGATTACTAAACCTTATAATAAACTGATCACTCTTAAGATTAGTTATTATAAAAATAAAAAAATACTCAAGAAACATCCTTCCCCTAAAAACCTCAAAAAAAGAAACCCTTAAAAAAACAACAAAATGACCTTGAAATTAAACAACATATTTAACCAATTCATACCCACCAAGCTATTCTCCTTACCCTTAACCCTCCTAGGTGGACTAATAATGTTCTCATGACTCTTCTTCCAAACACAATCCCACTGAACCCCAACCCGAAAAAAAATAACAAAAACCACTCTAGAGACAGCATTTCTAAAACTATTAAAAAGAAAAAAAGAAACCCAAACCCAATGAAGCCCATACCTACTCTCCATCTTCACCTTGTGCCTAACCTACAAAATACTAAGACTAATACCCTATACCTTCTCCCAAACCTCTCACCTAAGAATTACTTTCAGTTTATCCCTCCCAATCTGGCTATCACTACAAATAACCGGAATCCTCACAAAATGAAAGAGAAAGCTAAGCCACCTACTCCCACAAGGTACCCCCATATATCTCATCCCTCTAATGATCATAATAGAAACAATAAGCCTATGTATACAACCTTTAACACTAGGATTTCGACTAGGAGCAAACTTACTAGCCGGACACCTATTAATATTTCTATGCTCCTGCGTGGTATGGGAAGCAATCAAAACCTCTTACCTAGGCCCCATATCCTTCTTACTAATATTAATGCTACTAATCTTAGAAATAGCAGTAGCCTGTATACAAGCAGCAGTATTCCTCATCCTAAGAAAGCAATACTTAACAGAAAACACAAAAGAATAAAAATGAAAAAACTCAAACACCAACACCCATTCCACATAGTAGATCGAAGACCCTGACCAATTGCAGGAGCAATAGGAGCACTAACCACAACAACTGGACTAGTCAGCTGATTTCAAGGAGACAAAATATACACAGCCCTCCTAGGGCTATTAACCCTAGCCTTCATAACAACCTTATGATGACGAGACGTTATACGAGAAGCAACATTCCTAGGAGCACATACCTCATTTGTAGTTCAAGGTATAAAGATCGGATTTATTCTATTTATACTCTCAGAAGTAATGTTCTTTTTTTCCTTCTTTTGAGCCTTCTTTCACAGAGCACTATCTCCAACACCAGAAATAGGAATGACCTGACCCCCAACAGGGATAAAACCAATACACCCCTGAGGTGTCCCACTACTAAAAACAGCAATACTACTCTCATCAGGAGCCTCACTAACATGATCACACCACAGCCTACGACAAAAAAAAGGAGAAGAAGCCTGAAACTCCCTAATAATAACAATCCTCTTAGGAGCCTGATTTACAACACTTCAAGCATATGAATATTGAGAGGCTAGCTTCTCAATCGCAGACAGAGTCTACGGAAGCACCTTCTTCGTAGCCACAGGATTTCACGGACTACACGTAATAATAGGAACAACATTTCTAACAGTTTGCTTATTTCGACTAGCACGAGCCCACTTCTCCACTAAACACCACGTAGGTTTTGAATGCGCAATATGATACTGACACTTTGTAGACGTAGTTTGAATCTTCCTCTTTGTATGTATTTACTGATGAGGGGGGGCCTAAAGAGAGTACAGGAATCAAACCTGCATAAATTTAGTTTCAAGCTAACTGCATTACACATCTGCCAACTCCCTTAACAAAATGACACCAATCATCTTATATTCCACAATAATAATAACCCTCACCATATTACTATCTTTACTAGGACAAACCCTCCCAACCCGAAAAACAGACACAAAAAAGATAGCACCATATGAATGTGGATTTGACCCAATAAAATCGTCCCGACTCCCATTCTCCTTCCGATTTTTCCTAGTAGCCATATTATTCCTACTATTCGACTTAGAAATAGCCCTCCTCCTCCCTCTACCCTTTTCCACACTACTATCCAAACCTAAAAAAAGCACAATCCCCCTTATAATCTTCCTAGTAATCCTAATAATAGGCCTATACTTTGAATGAATAAAAGGAGGACTAGAATGAGCAAAAGAATAAAAACAAATGTTAACCCTCATACTAAGAATAACCGGAATAATAACCACAATCTGAACAATAAAAAAATCTAAGATATGGGCTACCAATATTTCACAAACCTCTATACTATTCTTAATAGGCTCAATCACCCTCATAAACCCCAAAGCCAAAACATGAAAATCTATAACCTGAAACCTATCAAAAGATCAAATAAATACCCCACTAATCCTACTAAGACTATGACTCCTTCCAGTCTCTTTAATAGCAAGAAAGGGTCACTTAAAAAAGAAAAGAAAGGAAAAAAACCAAACATTCATAACCTTATCCTTAATAATCCTAATAGCCTTAATAATAACATTCTCCTCTAACAAACTAATCATATTCTTCCTAGGATTTGAAGCAACCTTAGTTCCAACCTTATTCCTAATTAGCCGATGAGGTATGCAAAAAGAACGAATAGAAGCAGGTTACTACTTCGTATTCTACACTCTAGTCAGCTCCCTCCCCTTATTCCTAAGCCTCCTAACCTTATACAAAAAAGAAGGACACACAAAAATCCCCCATTTTACCCTAAACAGAAAAGAAAAAAAAACAATACTCGCCCTATTCTGCTTAACCGCATTCCTAGTAAAGGTTCCCATATTTGGACTACACCTATGACTCCCAAAGGCCCACGTAGAAGCCCCTGTAGCCGGATCAATGATACTAGCAGCAATCCTCCTAAAGATGGGAGGATATGGCTTTATTCGACTAACCTCCATTTTCTGAATACCATTCACAAAAAAAATAGCCCCCATACTCATCCCATTCTGCTGCTGGGGAGGAATACTCACCAGCTTAATATGTCTCACCCAAACCGACCTAAAGTCCCTAATAGCCTATTCCTCAGTATCCCACATGAGATTCATGATAGCAGGACTATCCTCAACCTCAGCCTGAGGACTATCAGGAGGAATCATAATAATGATAGCCCACGGAATAGTATCCTCAGCCCTATTCTGTATAGCCAAAATATTCTACGAACGAACCGGTTCTCGAACACTAAAAATAAAACGAGGATTAAAGAACCTACACCACCTAATCCCAACCCTCTGACTAATATTCGCCTGCGCTAACCTAGGACTACCCCCCTTCCCAAACGCCATAGGAGAGCTACTCACCTTCTCCGCAATTATAAGAAAAAACATTACAAAATTCCTACCAGCAATCCTAGGAATCCTATTCACCTCAATATTTAGACTAAAAATATATCAACTCCTAAAAAGAGGAACACAATTTAAATGGAAAAAAACAAACTCCCTAATTAAAGAACGAGAACACCTAGCCCTATTCCTACACCTAGCTCCTCTATTCCTCCTAATTCTAACCCCAAAAACACTTTCAAAATAATAACAGACCAGTTTAGTTTAAAAAAAACACCAATTTGTGATATTGGAGAAAGAGCCAAAAACCTCTAACTGATCCAAGAGAGTAAAAGAATGCTCTAGACCTGCTAAGTCCAAGAGCCCGCAGTTAAACTCTGTGGTACTCCCGAATGCTACTAAACATATCAATATTCCTCACAACAGCACTATTTCTATCTTACTCTTTTTTAAAAAAGAGAAAAAAAAAGAGTAAGATAACTATATCCCTTTTGGGGGGCTTAGCGGCAGTGGGAGGATTCCTAGTTCTAGCTTGAATAATACTGGACTATCCTTCCCATATAATCACCCTAAACTGATTCAAACCCTCCTTAAACTACTTCTCCCTATCCTTTTATTTAGACCCTCCCACCATCATATTTTCAGGCGTAGCCTTATACGTAACCTGATCCATAATAGAATTCTCCCACTACTACATGAAAACCGACAACAAAAACCAAGAATTCTTCAACACCTTAACTCTCTTCCTACTCTTCATGTTAATCTTAGTTTCCTCAAACAGTCTTTTCCTTTTATTTATTGGTTGGGAAGGAGTTGGAATTCTTTCTTTTATCTTAATAGGATGGTGATTTACCCGTTCTGACGCAAATAGAGCCGCAATACAAGCTATTATCTATAAACGAATAGGAGACAGAGGAATGATAATATTCTTAGCCTTCAGTATTATCCACTTAAATTCCTGAGAATTAAAAGAAGTTCTTTTTCTAAAAGAATATTCCCCTATATCCAAATGAGCAATTTTAGGTATAATAATAGCCGCTATCGGAAAGTCTGCCCAATTCGGTCTACACCCCTGACTCCCAGCGGCAATGGAAGGCCCTACCCCAGTTTCCGCCCTCCTCCATAGTTCTACCATGGTAGTAGCTGGAGTATTCTTACTATTTCGAAGCTTCCCTTTACTAAAAACATCCAACTGAGCTCCCCCTTTAATAAGAATAATAGGGGCAACAACAGCCCTCTTCGCCGCAAGAGCAGCCTTAGTCCAATACGATATAAAGAAGATTATAGCCTACTCCACTACAAGTCAACTAGGCTTAATGGTAGTAGCTATAGGAATAAAGCTACCAAAACTAGCACTATTTCACATCTGTACTCATGCATTTTTCAAGGCACTTCTCTTCCTTTGCTCAGGAAGAACCATACACAGACTAAAAAAAGAACAAGATTTACGAAAGGCAAGGAACACAACTATCTACTTACCTTTTACCACAAGCTGCATAATAATAGGAAGACTCGCCTTATGTGGCCTCCCATTCTTAGCGGGATTTTACTCCAAGGACCTAATTTTAGAAGCAAGACAAAAAACTATTACAAAAAGATTAAGAATTATACTCTCCTTAATAGCCACCTTAATGACAGCCCTCTACAGATTCCGCCTAATTTATTATATATCAAAGCCTCCCTCCTCTAAAAACCTTATTCCTAGAAGAGAAGAGAAACTTAATTTAATCACCCCTTTATTACGACTCTTAATCGGAGTATTCATCGCTGGCTGAGTTCTCACTATAGTAACCTTCAAAAACCCCCCAATCATAATAACATGAATAAAAAAGTCTCTCCCCCTTATACTCACAATTTCAGCAATGGTCTACATCTTCAAAAATCTTTCTCCTAAGCCATTTAAAAACCTAGCATTTATTCAAACTAAAAAGTTCTTAAGAAAAAATTGATTTTTTGTAAATATTACCCACAAAACACTCTTTCCATTTTCCTTTAGAAAAAGAATAAACGGAGTTCTCCGGTCCTTAGACCAAGGATGAACCTCCCAGCTAGGCCCCACGGGAGCCTCCACATCTTTAACAAGCCTCACAAAAATATTACAAAAAAGACAAACAGGACTAATCACCCACTATATTTCCTACTCCTTAATTATCATTATTGGAATCATAATACCAATCTCATATTATCTACTATAATAAGCAGCTAACAAACCTACAACTTACGGAGTCTACCCCGTCTATGTTCAAACCCAAAAGTAAGAACTACCATCAAAGCAACCAAAAGAACCACAGCAACCAAACAAGTAAAAACCCTTAAGCTCCCAAATATCTCCCCAAATCTCCCAGCCTCAAGCTCAAGAGCCAAAAATCCCATACTCTCCAACCTAACCTTTCACCTACACACCAAAGGACAAATCAAAACCCCTAACCCAAACCAAAACAAAAAAGCCTCTCAAACTCCAATAGAAGGATATCGCTCAGCAGAAAGTATAGTAGAAAAAAGAAAAACCACCATCATCCCCCCAATATATATAAGAATAACCAACAACCCAAAAAAAGGCGACCCATACAAACACAATAAAATAGAAAAAGACAAAGCCTGGACTAGAATCCCAAAAACCCCAAAAAAGGGAGAACTACTAAAAACCAATAAAAGAACACCACCTAAAACCAACAAAAACAACATATATAGCATTATTTTATAATAGGTAAGAGCTTGCAGCTAACTCTAATACTCCCCCTCCCCGGGTAGGACTCTTCGTACCTTACGTTGCCGCTCCTCGCCACTTCCGTTCCGCTCCTCTGTCGCTCCACATCCAGCGTCGCTCCCGCGTCACCTACTTGTTCTCTTCGTTCACTTCGTCGGTCCTCGATCCCTATCCTTACCTCCATCCCTTCGGTCGTCGGTCTTTTGTGCTCCCGCACCTATTTAAGCTAATGTCCTCCTTCCTTAACCTGTCTCTCGATCGTTACATTTCAATCCCTCGTACTTGGCTCATGCTGAGTTACTCCGTCTTCTCTTTCCCTCTACCGGTCACTCGTCGTCCGCTTCTCTCGCGTTGTCCAACGCTCCATACAGCTACCTCCTCTTTCCCTCTATATATATATACATTTTCCTTTTTTTTTTTAGGGGGGGGGGGGATAAATCCAATAAAAATCCTATTTACGTGAAAATTCATAAGGCAGAAGAAGGGATTACACCTTTCATTATTGGATCATGAGTCCAACAGTTTAATTAACTTATTCTACCACCTCCTCCATCATAAAAGGGGAAAAATCCCAATTTTAGAGTGCAAATCTAAGGTTATTTATTTTTAACTACTTTTATTTTTTATAATCCTTTTTATTGATTAGTAAAATTAAAGCAGTAGAAACTCATAAATTTCTATCCAGATCTCCACTACTACTAAAGAGAATTGGCTAACTCCAACATCCCAGACTCCCAAAGTCCAAATTTTTAATAAACTATCTCTTTTTCCAGGCCGCACCTTCCGGTACGCCTACTATGTTACGACTTTCTCCAGGTTTAACCCCGCAGGTGACGGGCGATGTGTACGAAATTCAGAGCTAATTTCACAAGATCTAACTACTCTCTTATTACTACTAAGTCCATTTTCCTTTATCTTTTTCAAAACAAAATTCAAACTCAATTTGGTTAAACTACCACTGTAACCCACTCTCCCCTCCTTATTAGCTCCATCTAGATCTGACTTATAGCCTTCTCACCAGCTTTATAGCCTTCAAATTCACAGTGAGAGCTTAGAGACGATGATATAGAGGCTGAACTTATCTAAAAGAGGTCAGGTACCTTGAGGATTATCATTTTCTTCAAGCAGGTTCCCCTAGTAAGAAATAAATAACCGCCAAGTTCTTTGTTTCTCAGAGACCACTCCATACTCCACCGGCAATTACCTTTAACACTAAAGAATAACCGGGTATCTAATCCGGGTTTCCTTCAAAACTTTCACAATCCCTACATATATACTTCTTCGTCTTGAACTAAAATTTCACCTTTCCTCCAAGACTTTTACAAATATTCCCCTAGCTGTATTCTTGTAATAAGCCACCTAATGTGTTAAGAAGATCAATTCGTATAACCGCGGCTGCTGGCACGATATTTAGCCAATCTTTTCTCACACTTGATCTAATCAACCTTCCAGTTATTGTTAAGAGACCCATCACTGCAGGTGTGACGCTATTTAATAAATATTTTCTTAGCCTACTTTTTAATTAACTTATCCAGCACTAAAAAGAAAGCATATTAAAACAACAATCTAAAAAGAGTGGGTCTTCACCGGAATACTAAAAAGTTAACATGTGTAAATCTCAGCCTACCTAACTACAAAAACCAGAACCAAATTAATCAAAGTATTATTGCTAAGAGAAGGAATCTAACCCCCAATAAAACCACTTCAAAGTTCCGTTATTAATTTAACTATCTTAACTTGATCTTACAATTCCCAAACTCATACCCCAACAAGGGGATCTGCAAAGAGAAAATTTGCCGTTTTACCTAAACTATACGAGCATAAGCTCTTCTTAAAGCAGCAAACATTCCTTTTTTCTAATTAACCAAGACTATACCCTTCTCAAAAAAAGAACACAGTCAAATCCCCGAAAGGCTCAATTTTTCAACCCTTGGAAAACTTATATTAACAAAATTTACAATAAAATATTTCCCATCTAGATCTACTCTAGTCCTCTTAATTGGAAGTCAAGGATACTTACTATACTAACGAGAAAACCGTCTTATTAATTCCAGTAATACTACAAAGAGAGAACTAAAATCCTTCCTCTCCCCCTAAAAGTCCTTTCGTACAAGAAAGAGGAAATCCAACAGATAGAAACTGTCCTGTCTCACGACGGACTGAACTCAGATCATGTAAGGTTTTTATGGTTGAACAAACCAACCCTTGGAAGCCGCTACACCCCCAGGTAACCTTAATCCAACATCGAGGTCGCAAACTTTTCTGTCAATATGTACTCTCAAGAAAAATTACGCTGTTATCCCTAAGGTAACTTTTTCTAATTACCAAAACTTTTTGGGTCACAAAAAGATTCAAGTCAACATAACAAATTCCTGTTTTAATATAGGAACAGTTGCCCCAACCCAAGATTTTCAAATAAAATACATCCTCACAAAAAAATCTAAAGCTCAATAGGGTCTTCTCGTCCCGTTAACTTATTTAGGTCTCTTCACCTAAAAGTTAAATTAAAATAAAAAAGAAAAGACAGTCGCCCCATCGTCTAACCATTCATGCCAGCCTACAATTAATAGGCTAATGATTATGCTACCTTTGCACAGTCAGAGTACTGCAGCCGTTTAATCCACCGATCACCGGGCAGGTCGGACCTTCTGATCTTATTCCAAAGGCGATGTTTTAGGTAAACAGGCGCAGGGCCTAATTGCCGAGTTCCTCTCCTCTTTTTAAACTTCTCTACAGCTCACTAAAATAAGAAAATCCAAAAGAAAACACATTTTAATAAACTCCTCCTAATTATTTCCTTTAGCCGAGCAAATTTTACTAATTTAGCCATAATTATCTCTCATTAAAAGAATATTTAGGTAAACCAAACGAGAACGACTTCACATACAAAAATTTTCCACATCCCTCTATTAACAAGCTCAAACGCCCTCCTTAAAAAAGTTGCTAAAAACCTATTTACAAAAATAAACGAACCTTTTTGCTGATCTTTCTCAAAAAAAAAGGTTCTATCCTCCAAGAAAGTCCCGATCAGCCGAAACTCTCTAGGTAAACAAAAATTAACCAAAGCTAATACTCTCTTCCCTAAAAAAAAGCTAAAATAAAACTCGATAAGCATATCACCTCTAATTCCCCCTCTATTCACAGTTTTTTCTACAACAGGAAACTTCTCCTAAAAGAAAAAGGGGAAAATAGCTCGTCTCATTTCGTTCCTAAAGCAAAACCTACCACATCAATTAAACCAACCATAATACAAAAGGTACTCCAAAACAGATTCTTTTATAGTAATTAGCTTAACTAACTATTTCAAACTTCCCTAACGGTACAATCTATAGATATAAAGAAAAATTTTCAATATAAATTACTTAAAAAACACAAAACCTTTATAATATTTTATTTTCACATAATACAAACCAAAAATTCCAGCACAACCCTTATATTCTATTTTATAATTAGTAAAAGGTCGGAGTCAAACCAACATCTCTCGAGCCTAAATCAAACACATAAAATTATGCTACCTTTACCCTAGTCTTAAACCAGGATTTAACTGGCCTCCCCCTACTTACAAAATAGGTCGCTGTCAGCTTCTAAGACAATATCTCTCACAAACTCCCTTCTCCATATATCCCACTAAAGGGATTAAAACCAAAAAAGAAAAAAAATAAAAAACAGAAGCCCCTTGTCCTAAAACTATAAAAGGATACTCCACTGGCTGTCTACCAATCCAAGTTAAAACAAAAAAATCACCAACCAAGAATCAAAAAACAACCTGACCCATCGGACGATAACAACAAGAATTCTGCGAAGAAAAATGAAAAATAGGAACCAAAAACAACACAAGTATTGATCCTACCAAAGCCACCACCCCCCCTAACTTTTTAGGAATAGATCGCAAAATAGCATAAGCAAACAAGAAATATCACTCTGGCTGAATATGAGGAGGAGTAACCAAAGGATTAGCCGGGATAAATTTTTCAGGATCAGTCAAAGCTGTAGGATAAAGCAAAGAAAGAAAAACCAAACCAATAAAAAAAACCACAAAGCCTACAACATCCTTAGAGGTAAAATAAGGATGAAAAGGAACCTTATCATAATCAGACGGAATTCCTAAAGGATTATTAGAACCCGTTTCATGTAAAAAAAGAAGATGTAAAACAGAAAGAAAAGCCAACAAAAAAGGAAACAAAAAATGAAATACAAAAAAACGATGAAGAGTAGGATTATCTACCGAAAATCCCCCTCAAATCCACTGAACAATATCAACCCCTATATAAGGAACCGCAGTAACTAGATTAGTAATAACAGTAGCAGCCCAAAATGACATCTGTCCCCAAGGAAGAACATAACCAAAAAAAGCTGTCAAAATTGACAAAAGGAAAAGCACCACACCAATATTTCAAGTAATACCATTTACATAAGAGCCATAGTAAAGCCCACGACCAATATGAAAATAAATACAAATAAAAAAAATAGAAGCCCCATTAGCATGCACTTTTCGAAGTAACCACCCATAATTAACATCACGACAAATATGTCTTACCGAAGAAAAAGCCATTCTAGTATCCGCAGTATAATGCATAGCCAAAAATATTCCAGTTAATATTTGTATTATTAAACACAAACCAATCAAAGATCCAAATTTCCACCAAACAGAAAATTTTCTTGGAGTAGGAAGATCCCAAACCCCTTTATTTAATATCTTCACTATAGGATGACGCTTACGCAAAGGAGTCATATAAGGCTATAGGAACCTCCCCTATTACTTCGGACCGACAGACCAAGATTATAAAATTAACTAAGCCTCAACTAAAAAAACCAAAAAAAACTCAAAGGACCTAAACAACAAATCCCAAAAACCAAAACCAAACTACAAAACCTAATTATAGCCAAACCAAAATTCCTTAAAGAAAACATAAAACTACGAAATATTCCTCCATACAAAGAAAACTTTAACTCCGGCCAATAAACCCTACACAAACTGTAACAAATCTGCAAATAAAAAAACAAAGAAACCAAACTTAAAACAACAAGAACACCACTAAATAAATAAAACCCTCCTCTCACTAAACCATAAAACAAAATCCACTTATAAAAAAAACCCAACAAAGGAGGAAAACCACCCAACGACAATAACCTAAGAACAACACAAAAAACAACCACAGGATTATAATAAACGTTCTTCCTCTTAACCAAAAATTTAAAAGAAAAAAGTCCTCCAAAAAAAACCAAAGGGATTACCATCAAAACATACCCAAAAAAAACAAAAAAACAAAGAAATCAAGAAAGAAAAGGAAACCCAGCAACCATCCACCCTAAATGAGAAACAGAAGACAAAGCCACCACCTTACGAACACTAGTCTGTTTTATACCTAAAACAGAACCAACTACCACCCTCCTAACTCCCACAACCACAAATCAAAAAGCTCACAATCCTCCACTTAGACAAACATATAAATATAAAGGAACCACCTTAGACAACAAAATTACATAAACAGAACGAAAAAGACTCAATCCCCTCACAACATCAACAAACCAAAAAGGATTAGGAAAAACCGCAAGCTTAACTAAAAGACCCAACATCACTAAACCATAAGAAAATATCTCATATTCAGAAAAAAGTAAAATCTCGCCTAATAAATAATAACGCACCAATACTCCCCTTAACAAAAATACACTAGCCACCGCCTGAATTATAAAATACTTAGAAGTAGACTCCACCGCTCGAGGAGAAAGACGATGTCTCAACAAAGCAACTATAACCAAAGTCCTCAACTCAATCATTACCCAAACTAACACCCAATTTCTACTAAAAAGAACCACCAAAATACCAAAACCTAAAAAAACTTTATAAACAAACATAGAACCCATTAAGGCAGGACTGGAATCGAACCAGCTTAGAATTAGTTATCGGCTAACTCCCTCTTCCTTCAGAGACCCACCCAAATAATAAACCTCTTTAATGGTGAGGAGCAAAACCATTTATTAAATAAAATAAAATATAAAATAAAACTAACAAACCTATAGAAAAAGGTAAAAACCCCTTCCACATTAGCATCATCAACTGGTCATAACGAACACGAGGAAAAGAACCCCGAACCCAAAGAAAAGAAAAAACTAAGAACAAACTCTTAAAATCAACACACAACAAAAAAGAAAAGAACCCGAAAAAGGAGACCCCCCCCCCAAAAAAAAGTAAAACACTCAACAAATTTATTAAAATAATATTCGCATACTCCCCAATAAAAAAAAGAGCAAAAGGAGCACCAGAATATTCCACATTATAACCAGAAACCAACTCAGACTCACCTTCTGCTAAATCAAAAGGAGCACGATTAGTCTCCGCCAAACTAGAAATAAACCACATGACAAATAAAGGAAAGCAAGGAATTACTAACCAAACACCACAACCTTGAGCCTCCCCAAAAAAAACCAAACCTCAACCCCCAACAAAAATCACAATAGGAAGAAGAATCAACCCAAAACTAACTTCATAAGAAATAGCCTGAGCCACCCCACGAACCGCCCCTAAAAGAGCATACTTAGAATTAGAAGACCACCCAGCCCTCAAAACAGAATAAACAGAGAGACTAGAGAAAGTAATTATAAACAAAAGAGAAAGACTAACTTTCAGCCCACTAGAAAACAAAGGCACAACACTCCAAAGAAACAAAGCAATAAAAAAAAACACCAAAGGAGACAAAAAAAACAATAAAGGAGTCGCACTAGAAGGCTTAAACCTCTCCTTAATAAAAAGCTTCAAGCCATCAGCTATAGGCTGAAGAATACCTAAAGGACCAACCAAATTTGGTCCCTTACGAAACTGCATATAACCAAGAACCTTCCGCTCCAACAAAGTCAAAAGAGCAACCGCCAACAACACCGGCAAAACAACCCCAATAAAATTAACCGCCAAAACCAAAATCTCCAACTCACCAAGATATTCAAAAACCTTTCCTCACATCAATACTAAAAGGAGGAATCAAACCCCCATCCCAAGAATTTTAAGCTCTCTGTTAGATCTCTTTAACTTTTTTAGTATAATTCTAGGCTGGCAGGTATTAATCCCACTACTCCCTGGTTAACGGCCAGACGCTCAAATCAGTGAACTTCAACCTAAGGAATAGGTAAAAGGAATACCCCAAAACTTTGAATTTTGAATCAAGAGTTCAACCCTCTTTTCCTTAAAGTTTTATAGTGTATAAAGCACAACAGATTGCAAGTCTGGAAGAAGCTATCAAGCTTAAAACTTCTAAGAGGAACCCGAGTCAAACGAGCTTCACCATATCGTAAATATAGTACTTTTCACATAGCTATCCTCCCAATTGCAAGAGTAACTAATCAAGCCACATAACTGGTTTTACAAACCAACACCTACTTTCGGCCATCTTGCAAAACCACCCTCAACCTAACATAAACAAATTCTCTTTATTGACAAGTAAAATTTAGGGTTTAGGTTAATAATAAACCAGTCACCTTCAAAGTAACAAACAAGTAAAACTAATACTTAACCCTTAA